TCGCGAGGAGCTGGATGAGAAGAAACTCTCACGTCCAGTTCTGTAGTAGAGATGGAATTCCAAAACAACCATCAACTATAACCCCAAAAGAACTAGATTCCGTAAACAACATAGAGGAAGAATGAAGGGAATATCTTATCGAGGTAATCATATTTGTTTCGGTAAATATGCTCTTCAGGCACTTGAACCCGCTTGGATCACATCTAGACAAATCGAAGCAGGTCGGCGAGCAATGACACGAAATGCACGCCGTGGTGGAAAAATATGGGTCCGTATATTTCCAGACAAACCAGTTACAGTAAGACCTGCTGAAACACGTATGGGTTCGGGGAAAGGATCCCCTGAATATTGGGTAGCTGTTGTTAAACCGGGGCGAATACTATATGAAATGGGTGGAGTAACCGAAAATATAGCTAGAAGGGCTATTTTAATAGCAGCATCCAAAATGCCTATACGGACTCAATTTATTATTTCAGGATAAAAATGTAGAACCGGCAGAAATGAGTCTTGGGGATGAAACAAAAACGCAGGTTTCTTTTTTTGGACAAACAATATTTCTTTTATTTTCTTCATCCTTTGCATTGGAAGAATAGACTCAAAAATTCATATGATTCAACCTCAGACCCATTTAAATGTAGCGGATAACAGCGGGGCTCGAAAATTGATGTGTATTCGAATCATAGGAGCTAGTAATCGTCGATATGCTCATATTGGTGACGTTATTGTTGCTGTAATCAAAGAAGCAGTACCAAACATGCCCCTAGAAAAATCAGAAGTAGTCAGAGCTGTAATTGTTCGTACCTGTAAAGAACTTAAACGCGACAGCGGTATGATAATACGATATGATGACAATGCTGCAGTTGTGATTGATCAAGAAGGAAATCCAAAAGGAACTCGAATTTTTGGTGCAATCCCCCGCGAACTGAGACAATTAAATTTTACTAAAATAGTTTCATTAGCTCCCGAGGTATTATAAAATAAAAGGGGATCCTGATATCTTTGGGGTATTTGAAAGGAAATAGATTAAGAACTAGATTAATTCGTAGATTGTGTCTCATGCATATACCTTGAAAAATTCATATTCGGAAACCAATAAAAAAAAAAAAAAGAAAAACATGTTAATTATATCCAATTTTGAGGTACCAAAAAATTTAGTTCATCATGGGTAGAGACACTATTGCTGAGATAATAACCTCTATACGAAATGCAGATATGGATAGAAAAGGAGTTGTTCGCATAGCATCTACTAATATTACCGAAAATATTGTTAAAATACTTTTCCGAGAAGGTTTTATCGAAAACGTCAGAAAACATCGAGAAAAAAAAAAAATTTTTTTGGTTTTAACCCTGCGACATAGAAGGAATAGGAAAAGATCCTATAGAAATTTTTTAAATTTAAAACGAATCAGTCGACCCGGTCTACGAATCTATTCTAACTCTCAACGAATTCCTAGAATTTTAGGTGGGATGGGGATTGTAATTCTTTCTACTTCTCGCGGTATAATGACAGACCGGGAGGCTCGACTAGAAGGAATCGGCGGAGAAATTTTGTGTTATATATGGTAATCCTTTTAATATCCAAATGGGATCCGAAACCTCTTCCTATTTGTAAAAAAAAAAAAGAAAGAAAGGGGGTAGGTTGTCTAATATCGTTTCTCCTCCATTACATTAGTTGATACTTCAAGGGGGCTTTACCTGGAATGAAAGAACAAAAATGGATTCATGAAGGTTTAATTACTGAATCGCTTCCCAATGGCATGTTCCGGGTTCGGTTAGATAATGAAGATCTGATTCTAGGTTATGTTTCAGGAAAGATCCGGCGTAGTTTTATACGGATACTGCCGGGAGATAAAGTCAAAATTGAAGTAAGTCGTTATGATTCAACCAGAGGACGTATAATTTATCGACTCCGAAACAAGGATTCGAAAGATTAGGCGGTTTTTATTCAATACGATTCGAGATGAAAAATTTTAAGAAACTTATTTTCTACCAAGAAGTAGATTCAGAATTAAGATAAGGAATGACAAATATGAAAATAAGAGCTTCCGTTCGTAAAATTTGTGAAAAATGTCGACTAATCCGTAGACGGGGGCGCATTAGAGTAATTTGTTCCAACCCGAGACATAAACAAAGACAAGGATAATCAGACTCACTAAAGGGCTCAATGTACAAATAAAGAATCTGTTTTGACATGAAATGGATATATCCATATATTTCTGACTCATATTTATGAGATGATACAATATGGCAAAGGCTACACCGAGAACTGGTTCGCGCAGAAACGTACGTATTGGTTCACGTAAAAGTGCACGTAGAATACCAAAGGGGGTTATCCATGTTCAAGCAAGTTTCAATAATACCATTGTCACGGTTACAGATGTACGGGGTCGGGTGATTTCCTGGTCCTCGGCCGGTACTTGTGGATTCAAGGGTACGAGAAGAGGGACACCCTTTGCCGCTCAAACTGCAGCAGCAAATGCTATTCGTACAGTAGTAGATC